TATATTTCGCCGGGGCCCCGGCCCTTCATTAATCTCACTCAAGACCACCTTTTATTCATTCATAGGCTAAACCTATGGCTAAAACAATCAAAAATGTGTATACAATTCAAAAACTAAAAAGATTAAGTTGATTAAATACAATACTTCAAGGAAATAAAAAAGATATTTCTATATCGAATATCATAAATAATATGCCAACTAATACAAATTTTATTGTAAAAGGTGTTCTTATCTTTCCAAAAGGATCAAACCCACACTCATATATTGAACTCTTTTCTGAATCTGGTTTTGTAAGTCCTATTCTTGAATTACCAAGTGTAAAAGATATAGAAATTAAAAGTAAAATAATGCAGAGCGCCAATAGCGCGCTAAAAAAAATCGTTTTAAATTCTGGATTCATCTTATATCGCGAGAACGCGCGCAGGGCTAAAATCTGTAATTAGGGGGCGCCGAAGGCGCCCCGAATTGGGCTGTTGGTAAGAGTTGAACTTACAAGAAACAGAGCCTAAATCCATCATGTCTACCAATTGCATCACAACAGCAAAAAGAGGGATCCGAAGCCCAAAAGATTGGCCTAAAAAAGGCCGGAGATCTTGAAAGGGGGGGCAGAGAGCCCTTCGGGGCTCCCCCCCCCCTCTGGAGTGTACAGGACTCGAACCTATAATAATAGCTTGCAAAACTATAGTTATACCAGTTTAACTAACACCCCTAAAAGAGGGGGGACAGCGGCGCCTACGGCGCCTTCCTTTTTTATATTCGTTTTTTTAGCTCGAAGGGGGCGCCAAAGGCGCCTTCGGGGAGGGGGGAATCCTTCGAACTCCCTTCTACGGATTTGCATTTCCGCCCGAGTTTTTCGCGTACAGTCTCTGAGGATCTCAAAGGGGCGGGAGGGGAACCGGAGTCCTACGGACTCTACCCCCGGCTGCCCTTTTAGATTTCCTGCCGATTTACCTTTGGGCTTGCGGAAAAAAAGCCCTTTTAGTGTTTTCGGCATATAGCGAAAAGAGGGGGGGAGCCCCCCAAAAAGGGCTCCCCCCCGGCCTATTTGACCATGCCTAAATAACCAAAGATTTGTTTTTTATATGAAAAAAGAGATAATATTTGGGATATTATTCCAAAACCAGGTAATATTAAAATATATCCTTTTGTAAATGATTTTTTCGAGAATAGAGAGTTCAAGGGCTTTCCCTAAATCAATAGCAAAGTTTACACTTTGGCTCGGACTTTTTCTTCAACTCCAAAAGGGGGGCCGAGCGGAGCGAGCCCTTTTTGGGGGGCTCGGCTCGGCTCGGCTCCCCCCCCTTGTTACCTATAGATGGAATTGAACCATCAAACTCCGCTTGTAAAACGGATATTATACCATTTAATTATATAGGCTAAAAAAGGGCCCCAACAAAATAGTCCAACAAAAGGCGGATCCTATTGATCCGGGCCGATTGGGGGATTCTATGAGTAAAAAGGGGATCAGTAGGTTCGCTATTCTTTATCACGCCAAAGGCATAGGGATAGGGGATTCTTCGGATCCCGGCGCCTAAGGCGCCCAAGGATTTTGTAAAGGGCCCTCACGGCTCGCCGGGATAAGAAATGAAAGACTTTATGAAAAATGTTAGCTGTGCCTTTTTGACGGGGGACCCTTTGGGTCCCTCCCCTCTTTTTAATATTTACGTCTTGATGACCTCAAATAAGTGATCTATAGGATCTCTTAAATGGGTTTTTTTAAAAAAAATGATAAAAGATGCTAATGAACCTTGACAATTAGGATTTCAAGATGCAGGGTCCCCAGTTATGGAGGAAATAATAATGTTACATGATCAAATTTTGTTTATTTTAACTATTATTATTGGCGTTGTTTTATGATTAATTATTAGAATTCTTTTAGGAAGCAATTATTATTCTTATTATTGAAATAAATTAGATGGTTCTTTTATCGAAGTTATTTGAACACTTATACCTGCCTTTATATTAATTCTTATTGCATTTCCAAGTTTAAAATTGTTATATATAATGGATGAAGGTGTGTTTTCTGCAAATATAACTATAAAAGTAACAGGACATCAATGATATTGATCATATTCATATGAAGATTATGGAGAAAAAAATTTTGAATTTGATAGTTATATGGTTCCAACAGCTGATTTAGAATTTGGGGATTTAAGATTATTGGAAGTAGACAATAGATTAATTATTCCTGTTGATACAAATGTAAGAGTTTTAATAACAGCTGCAGATGTACTACATTCATGAACAGTACCATCTTTAGCAGTAAAAATGGATGCAGTACCTGGTAGAATAAATGAAACAGGCTTTTTAATTAAAAGACCTGGCATTTTTTATGGTCAATGTTCAGAAATTTGTGGAGCAAATCACAGTTTTATGCCAATAGTAGTAGAAGCTGTATCATTATCTAAATATATAGATTGAATAGGGAGGGAAGATGTTTAGGACATAAAACGAGGAATCTGTAGGATTCCCCCCTCTTTAGGATCCCAGGGACTCCCCAAAATAAGAATGGAATCTTTTTTTCAGGGGAGCCCTTTCCCCCCATTTTCTTTTTCCCTTCTTTTTTCCTCTACTCTCCCGTCCCTATAGTCTAATGGTAGGACAATTGATTTTCATTCAGCTAGTAGGAGTTCAATTCTCCTTAGGGGCCAAAGGGGGGCGGGACCCTATGGCCCCCGAAAGGCGGATCCGAAGGATCCGGGGGCGTCTACTGCGGGCGCCCCTAAAAAGAAAAATGACTTCGTTTGTGAGATGGTTTTTCAGTTGTAATCACAAAGATATAGGATCATTATATTTAATTTTTGGTGCCTTATCCGGAGCGATAGGTACTGCTTTTAGTATGTTGATTAGATTAGAATTATCTTCACCAGGATCAATGTTAGGAGATGATCATTTATATAATGTAATAGTAACAGCACATGCATTTGTAATGATATTTTTCTTAGTTATGCCTACAATGATAGGTGGATTTGGAAATTGATTTGTACCTTTAATGATAGGAGCCCCAGATATGGCTTTTCCAAGATTAAATAATATAAGTTTTTGACTGCTACCTCCTGCTTTGTTTTTACTATTAGGTTCTTCTTTAGTAGAACAAGGTGCAGGTACTGGGTGGACGGTTAAAAGGCCGCCCGAGTTAGTAATAGCTCGTTGTCAAATTTTGCTCGATGCGAGAACATCCTCAATCAAAAAAGATGCGGGGGGGGGGGGACCCCCAAAGGGCTCTCCCCTGCCCCTTGATCACATGCAAAAATCCTTTTTACAAGGGGACTACTCGCCAGGGCCCTATGGGCCCTTCAGAGACTAAATGCAGAATATCTTCTTTTAAATTGAATAATCTAGAAGGACTCCCTCCGTAGGATTCCCCCTTCCCCCGGCGAGGCCTTTAACATCTCCTCTTTTCGGTTACCTTTAGATTATTAATAAAAATAGAAGATAAAGGAATAGTCCGATCCAACTCGAAAAAGGGTTGGAGTGGGCGCCCTACGGGCGCGGGGTACTGGGGACCCCCAACGAAAGGTTTATTTTTGTCCAACAGCCGTTGCCCAACATTAATGTTATCCACCTTTAGCTTCAATACAAGCCCATTCAGGAGGATCTGTAGATATGGCCATATTTAGTTTACATTTAGCAGGGTTATCTTCAATTTTAGGAGCTATGAATTTTATAACAACAATTTTGAATATGAGAACACCAGGTATGACTATGAGTAGAATACCTCTATTTGTATGATCCGTTTTTATAACAGCAATATTATTATTACTATCATTACCCGTATTAGCCGGGGCAATAACAATGTTATTAACAGATAGAAATTTTAATACAACCTTTTTTGATCCTGCTGGAGGGGGTGATCCTATTTTATATCAACATTTATTTTGATTTTTTGGTCAAATTTTGGATGGCCTTTATAAAAAAAGCGTTTCACTATATGCGGGAAAACTCTTTACCCTATTTGGTCTATAAAAGATAGTCTAATATGCAAAGGGGGGCCCCGGCGCCTTTGGCGCCCCGGCCCCGAAAGGCGGATCCGTAGGATCCGGGGCGCCTTCGGCGCCCCCGTTAGTGTACCTTCCATATTTTTGCTAAAATTTTTAGTAGCAAAAGGGAAATCCGCAGGAAATCTAAAAGGGCAGCCGGGGGTAGAGTCCGTAGGACTCCGGTTCCCCTCCCGCCCCTTTGAGATCCTCAGAGACTTTACGTGGAAGATCTATAAAATGAAAAAAACAAAACAGGGAGGGGCTGTCTATGATGCTTCCCCGCCCTACGAAAACAAAGGGGTCCTTTTGGCTCCTTTTTCCTACCATCTTACTCAATATTATAAACAAATTGGAACACCAAACAAAAAATCCATTGGATCCCGCCTTTTCGGTCTCATCTCTTTCGGGGGGCCGCGCGCGCGCCCCTCTGGGGCGACCCCCCACCCTTCTTTTTTTTCATCATGAGTCGTAGGGTTAATGGAAGGTGCAGGCGTATTTAAAATATCTGGCGCTAAAAAAGGCATATGGCGGGAGAGGGATCCAGAAGGGCTTCCCGGGGGGGAAAGCCCTAAGGGCTCCCCCCTTCTTCCGACGCACTTACAAATTCCGAACAGCTATTTTTTTATTCAATGACTCCTTTTTTCTTCCTCCTATTTGGCCCAACAAAAGGCGGCGCCTTTGGCGCCCGGGCCCAAATATAAAATGGCGGCGCCAACGGCGGGATCAGAAGGATCTCATGCATGAATGCATTCCTTAGGATTCCCCCCCCTTATCGAATTTGAATTAATTTTAGGCCCAAAAGAAGGCGCAACTGGTCATTTTTTAAGAAAAAAATTAGGATTTGGGTCTATTACATTCGATAGAAAAGGATCAGTTAGATACCATGTAACAAATAAAACACATCTAAGGAACCTGGTTTCCTTTATGATGGAAAAGGGGGCTCTTGGAAGAGACGAAAGGGACGGGTCGGGGGCGCCCCCCAAAATATTAGAACTAGGCCTCCCACCCCTACTATCGAATGCAAAGGGCTCCAACAAAATCGGCCCGGATCCGCAGGATCCGCGGACCCCGGCGCCGAAGGCGCCCCTTTTGTTGGGCCATTTTGTTGGGCCGGGGCGCCTTCGGCGCCGGTCCTTTTTTAGGAATTTTAATCTCGATGCTTGATTATCCGGGTTTTTTGAAACAACTTGTTCTTTTCAAATATTTCATAAACGATTTAAAAGGAGTAGGGAGGGGGGGAACTCCCCTTTAAGCACCTCCCCGCTACGTTTTGGGTCGGGGAGGGGACGCCTTAGGCGTCCCCGCGCCTTCAACTTTTCTGTGGGGATCGGGGCGTGTCCTAATAGCACCCCTCCTAATCCTAATTGAAGGGATCCCTGGGATCCGGAATTTAATATTTCCGTCGAGCACGACAACGAAACAGCACTTTTAATTTTAAAAAGCTATTTTGGAGGACACATAGTAAAGACCGACTATTTGCCCTTTTTATTAAATATTAAAAAAGAGCTGCCTAGCGAGCCTTTTGGGCTCCCCTCTCCGCCTTTTTTACAAAATTCTACGTCTTTAATGTCCTTACAACGAAAAAAATCTTTTATTTATATACTCTCCAATAAAAATGTTTTAATAAAATTAATAAAAATTATTGGACGTGAGAAATTAAAAACAAAAAAAAGAATAGAATTTTTAAAATGATCTAAAATCTTTTTTGCTAGTATGGAGAGCAAAATAACTTCTACACCTTTAACAAATAGAAATAAAAAAAGAATAAAAGATTTTTTACTATTTAAAAGGGATTCTTAATATTTTCTTGTTTATGTCTCTTCTTTTTTAATTATTTTCATTACTAGATAAAAGATAAAGTCCAAACTACGCGGGTAAGACCTGCATCCAGAGGTTTGTTATAGCCAAGGGGGGGCGCCCCCCCTCCAAGCCCCTTTTTAAACTGGCCCAACAAAAGGGCCGCGGCGCCTATGGTGTCTTCCTATTTACAATTAATTTCGCTATATGCTGAAAAATCCCCGGCCGTATCTGGCCAGGAATTCAAAAGAAAAAACGGGGGGGGAGGGGGAGCCCAGAGGGCTCGTTCCCCCCCCCGTTTCTTTTTAGAAAAAGGGGACTATTAGCAGGTAACCAAAAAACACTATTAGAGGCCAAAGAGTTCTCTTTCGGGGCCCGCCGTCAAAAAAAGAAAAGTAGAACAGATCGGAATTACATAGGAGGGACCCTCGGAAATAGGGGGGCAAGGCTGAGAACGCGGGGCCCCCCCCGGGGGCGCCTTCGGCGCCCCCCTTTTGAATTCTTTTTGTTTGCTAGGTGTTATTGTAACCTCAGAGACTTTACGCGAAACAACTCTAAGAAGTGATAGCTTAGATATCGACCCGCGGGGGGAATCCTACGGATTCGCCCCCCCTTCTGGATCCCTCAAAGGAAGATATAAGAAGAATGAATTGAATACTATCAACACTATTATTCCTTCCCCCTTTTATGGGTGTTTTTCATTTATTGGTAGCAGGAACCATAAGGGGATCTATCAGAGGATCCTCCGGCTCCCTTAAAAGAATTGCTTTATTTTGATCTTTTATCTCCTTAATTGGTATTATTATATTATGATTATCAATAGATCAAGAAGGGGGATTAACCCCTTTGATGAAAATTGATTGGATAGAAGGACCAGAAAGGGCCCCAACAAAACATTTTGTTGGGCCAATTTTACCAATTATAATGGGGGGTCCTTTAGTTTTTGCAGTAGATGGTGTATCCATTTATTTTTTAATTTTAACTGCTTTTATAGTTCCTTGTTCTATTTTAATTAGTTGAAATTCAATAAAATATTTAGTAAAAAGTTTTCTAATTTGTATGTTAGTATTAGAATTTTTATTATATGCAGTATTTTCTGTATTAGATATATTTTGGTTTTATATTTTATTTGAAGGAGTATTAATTCCAATGTATTTAATATTAGGAATATGGGGATCAAGAGAAGAAAAAATGCAAGCTGCATATTATTTTTTTTTTTATACCTTAATAGGTTCAGTCATAATGTTATTATGTTTATTTAGTTTGTATAATATACATGGAACAACAGATTATTTAACACTTGTAAGCTCTAATTCCATTGTTCCGGAGAATATGCAAAAATGGCTGTTTTTGGGGATATTTTTAGCAATGGCAGTAAAAATACCGATTTTTCCTTTCCATATATGACTACCAAAAGCACATGTTGAGGCCCCTGTAGCAGGTTCTGTATTATTAGCAGGAATTTTGTTAAAATTAGGTGGTTATGGTTTAGTTAGATTATCTTGACCTATTTTACCATTGGGTGCTCAAAATTTAGCTCCTGCGATTATAGCGATGGGAATTATAGGAATAGTTTACGGGTCTTTTGGAACTTGTCGTCAAATTGATGTTAAAAGACTTGTTGCCTATTCATCTGTTGCTCATATGGGTTTAGCTTCAATAACGTTAGTCACTCACGACATTATTGGTTTAACAGGTTCTATTTTTATTATGTTAGCACATGGGATTGTTAGCTCTTTATTATTTATTCTTGTCACTATTTTATATGATCGACATCATACCAGATTAATTAAATACTATAGAGGTTTATCAATTTCTATGCCAATCTGAGCAACTATTATGATAATGACTTCTCTTGCTAATGTAGCTGCACCGCCAAGTGGTGGTTTTGTTGGAGAATATTTATCTATTTTATCCAGTTTTAATTGAAACCCTATAGTTGGTTTTTTTGTTTGTTCTGGTGTTATATTATCTGCAGTTTATTCATTTTATTTTGCAAATAGAATAACATTTGGAGGACCATCAAATCTGATAACTTTTGCTAGAGATGTAAATAGAAGAGAATTTTATATAACAGCTTCTATGATCCTTTTAGCTTTTTTCATAGGTATTTGCCCTGCTTTTATTTTAGAAGTTATCCAAAATTCCTTATTTTTTCTTGCACTATAGTACGGGGCGCCCGCAGTAGGCGCCCCCGGATCCTCCGGATTCGCATTTTAAATACCCTCTTTTCGTAGGATTCTCCCTTTCCAAAATCTACCAAAAACAAGTGGGGACGGCGCCGTAGGCGGCCCGGGGGGGGCGCCGAAGGCGCCCCCCCCCCGCGCTCGTAAACCAGGATCCATAGGATCCGCCCAAAGTTCTTTTATTGGATATAATATTTTAGTAAAATTACAATAAAAACCAGAAAAGGGCCCCGGAGCCCCCCTTTTTACTAAAAAGCGAACTGGCAAAAAGATATTGTTTTTAAAAACTTTAATACAACAAAAATAAATAAATACCTACAAGAGGGGGTCCCTTAGGGTCCCGGGGCAAAAACTGTATAACTCCGGGGGAAGCGCTCCCCCCTTCGGGCGCGCGGGGTGTCGGGTTTTTCTTTTAAAACTCCTTTACTATCTAATAAAAATTATAAAAGGAACAGAAGAAGGTATTTTCGAAAAGGGATCCCGAAAGGCATTCCCAGAGGAAAGGTCCTACGAACTTCTCCCCGCATTGTGTTCGTAGAACGAATTAGAAAGATATCCTAATAAGGGTACTAATACAAGAAAATATCCAAAATAAAATATAGTGGCTATTCTACCTATTAAAACATAGGGATCGGCACCCGCTGGGGCCGATCCGATTCAAGTTAAAATAATAAAATCCCCTACAAAAAATCAAAAAAAGAATTTTCCTGTCGGATTAAATGTTAAACTTCTTATTTTAGAACAATCCAATATTGGCATTAATAATAGAACCAAAATACTTGCAAATAAGGCTAAAACACCCCCCAATTTGTTAGGGATTGATCTTAAAATTGCATAAGCAAATAAAAAATATCATTCAGGTTGAATATGTACAGGTGTTACTAATGGATTTGCTTGTATATAATTTTCTGGATCTTGTAATAATGTCTCTATTCTCGGTTCTATTCCAATTATTACAAAAAGAAAAAAAAGGAATAAAAACCCAAGTATATCTTTTATAGTAAAATAGACGTGGAACGCAGTTCTATCAGATAAACCAACGAGCCCTAACGGCTCGTTTGAGCCTTTTTCATGTAAAGTTAATAAATGAGCCAATACAAGACCAACTAAAACAAAAGGTAATAAATAATGTAAACTAAAAAAACGATTTAGAGTACAATTAGATACACTAAATCCCCCTCATATTCATTCAACTATAGAACCTCCTACACTTGGAATAGCTGAAACTAAATTAGTTATAACAGTAGCTGCTCAAAAAGACATTTGTCCTCAAGGTAATACATAGCCAATAAAAGCGGTTAACATCATGATAAAAAATATAAAAACACCTACAATTCAAGTTAATATACGACTATATCCACCATAATAAAGACCTCTACCAATATGACAATAAACACAAATAAAAAATAAAGATGCCCCATTAGCATGTACATATCTTAAAATTCAACCATAATTAACATCACGAACAATATGTGCAACAGAAGAAAAAGCTAAACTAACATCACTCCTATAATGCATTGCTAATAATACACCTGTTATTATTTGAATTCCTAAACATAGACATAATAATGAACCAAAATTTCATCAATAACTAATATTACTAGGAGTAGGAAGATCAATAATATCATTAACGGGCTCTAATAACCCTGTCTTTCTTAATCTCATTTTATATTCCAAAACAATTAGGTCCTTAGATTTTTGATTTATTAAATAGATTGAGCAGGATTTGAACCTACATTGTAAAAAACACTCCTTTACAGGGAGCCGCATAAACCATTCTGCCATCAATCTAAAAAGGAGGGCGCTGAGAGTCCGTAGAACTCCCCCCCTCGGGTCTTCTAGGGGAGTGGGGCTCGAACCCACAACTTTAGAGCCAAATTCTAAGGTTTTTCCTGTTTAACTATCCCCTAATATCTTATTTCTCTTATCTCCCTGTTCTTTAGCTGAGTTAGGAATCGAACCTAAATCAATGGGACATGAGCCCAGTAACTTGCCATTAGTCTACCCTGCCAGATGGGAAACAGGGGAAAAAAAAGCCCAGGACCACTCCCCCGGGTTCCAAAAGATCCCGGGGAGTCCGTAGTACTCCCCCCCGGGACCCATAGGGTCCCAATCCTTTAAAATAATGTTTTGGATTATGAAAGACAGGATTTGAACCTGTATCCCGCGCCTTATCAAGGCGCTACTATACCTTTTAAGCTACTTTCACATGGAGACAGGAGGGGGGAAGCCCGAAGGGCTCGCTCGGCTCCCCGGGACTCCCCCTGTTTAAAAGCGGGCCTTTGGTTTTTTTCCAGTAAATCCTAATTTTTCCTCCCTTCACATTGATGATGATGTCTCTTTTAGATTCACTGTTAATCGGAACCATAGACGTCCCTTTAGAAAGGGATCCGTAGGATAGCCGGGGGCTAAAGAAAAATGGGGGACCCTTTGGGCTCCTTTCACTGGTCTAAGACGGATCCTATGGGGAAGGGTACAATTTAACCTCTTAATAAATTTAATGCTTTAATTGTGATAGTTCCTGTTAATCTATAATAAGCTACTAAAATAGCTAATCCTATAGCAGACTCAGCTGCTGCTACGGTTAAAACCATAAGAGAAAATATAATTCCTAATAAATTATCTAATGTTACTGAATATACTATTAATAAATATGAAATAGCTAATAAAATTAGTTCAATGGACATCAAAATTAAAATAATATTGTTTTTATTAATTATTATACCCGAAACACCAGTTATAAATAGAATAATAGATACTAATAAATACCCTGTTGTCACTTATTATCCCCACAACAGGGGCCGGGGCGTCTACGGCCCTACCAAAAGGAGGTCCCAACCAGTGAATTATGGTTGGTATACAGTAGTGAAAAAGGGAAGTAAAAAATAGGGGGAACCAAGGCAAACAGAAGAGAAACAAAAAGGGGGAGGGAAAGAGGGGGTGAGTACACCAAAAGAGGGGTGTACTCACCCTAAAAAACCTCGGGGGGAGGAAAAATAAAAACCAAAAAACCACGGGGGAGGAAACCAAAAAATTCTATAGAGGGGAAACAAGCCAATCCATAAACATCATTAGAAGGGAAATAAAACCAAACCCAAACACCATTTTAAACCCCACCTATAACCCAAACACCATTTTAAACCCCACCAATCTCCTAAATTCCCCACCAATAACAAACCAAAGCCGGCCGGAGCCCCAGGGGCTTTAAAGTTTGTGGATAGAATACCTCAGCCCTAATGGCTTATGATATATTAAACCTAGGCTAATATAGCATGCTGCACGAAACTTTTATTTTTTATTTAAAACGGGCTTTCAAACAGGGTTAACCCCAAAACTTTCAAATTTTTTCGCATAAATCCATTAAAACACACCCCAAATCACACATCTCAACCAATATTCTTCTCATCGTCTCACCATACCTACTATAACTATAGCATGAATATACTGTAGGAAGACTGCACGAAACTTTGAGATTTGAGCGATTTTGGCCCATTTTAGCCCCTTTTTGGCCCCAAATTGTCGTATCTACTATTTCCACACTATAAAAATATGCAAAATCCTCTAGAAACGCACCCCAAAAATTCACACCCCTTAAAATATCTACTTAAAACAATACTTTAAAATCGCAAAATTTAAAAATGAAATTTTGCTGTCGCATTTTGACAAAAATTCCCTAAACCTACTAATAACACATTGAATCTCATTTACTAAGAAATTAAGAACATAAAAATCTCCTAGGAAACAGTATATTGAAACGACAAGACGAGACACAAATAACCGTAATACAAGACACCCCTATCTCCCTTTTTGGTAGGGGTTTCGATACTACTATACTATCAGTGTCTGTATAATGGGATTTTTGTATATATTTTGACATAAATATTCTGGCATATGCTGTTATTGCGGCTGCTATTTGAATTGATGCTGGTGTTGGTCTTTCTAATTTATTTTTGATTTTATTTGATAATTCCCTCGTTTGTGTTCTGATTAACATTTTATTGTCATATTCTCATTCTAATATTGCTTCTTTATTTTTTAACACTTGTTCCGCATCTTTTTTATTTACAAAATATGCTGATATGTATTGTTCCTTCATTCCCAGTCGTCCATATAATGAGTTTAACATAGTTTTGGCTACCATTCTATTAGTTGAATCACCTTCTACTTTCATCTGATAAAAGGTTTTTACAAAAGTATCAAACATTTTGTACTGTTTTTTGAATTTATATCCCCCAAATAGTTTTATTTTATATCCATATTTTTGGGCGTTTTTCAACTCTTCTGAGAAATATCATCCTTTAAACTTTTGACCTTCTTTATATTCTATTGGTGTTGGTAGAATTGGGATATTGGTATTTGGGGGTGAAACCTCTACATACACGAACCCAAAATAATTATTTAATTCTTTATCGTTTGATAATTCCGGATGTCCCATTGGCATTGGATTTAACATAGCATAAGGGTATAAACTATTTACATCATATAAATATCCCTTTTCAATTTCCCTCTTATTCACCATTACCATACCTCCTCTATATGCATGTCTTATTTGGGTTTCGGAAATTCCTGTTAGGGTTTGCAGTGTGTTTTTTGACATATCATAAAAATTAGATTGAAATATTTTTAGAGACAATGATGATATTGTATTATGGTCTGTTATATTTATTTGATATTTTTTAAATATCTCATCCGCATACTTGTTTATTACTTCATATAGTGTTTTCAGATCATTTTCTAAATATTTTAAAGTTTCTACCCGTGCATCCCAAATCTGTACTCTATTTTTTGGGGGTTTGTTCCAATATTTATCTGGTGGGCAAACCCCCTTGTAATAAATAGTCTCTGAGGTCATAAATGAATATGGAAAGTTATCCTTTCTGTACTCAGTATTTATTTGTTTTCCTAGGTTATACAAACTCGTATTTAATAATAACAGTGAGTCTTTCAATTTTAAATGTATCCATGATTTATTATATTTTCATAGTTTTAGAGAAATAATATTATTATTATCATCCATTATAACATTGGTTTTTCAATCTGTTTTCCCAATTGCTTTTATTAAAAAGTGCACATCAAACATCTTTAGATTATGAATATAGATCGTATAATTGTGGTATTTAGGTATTAATATACGTCCTATAGAAAACATTATTAATTGTTCTGGGTTTATATCTTGGGTTAAATACATTGTTGATACTGTTTTTCCGTCATACCAACCCACTGCATATGGGTTTAGATTATCAAACTCATCTTTGTAACATTTAATATCTAATACTAATATCTTTTTATCCTGTCTATTGGATACCTTCTGATTTTTTGATTATGGTTGATTTATACACAACATTTGTAAATAAATATTTATTATCCATTGAGAAGTGTATCTTAATATCCTTAAAGTTTCTAACATATTTATCCTTATAAATATGATCAGCTCATTTTATAAAAGGAAGTAGCTGATTGTTATCAACAGTTACAACCTGTACATGGTTCTTTATTAACCCCATTTTTACCAATAATCTCAAGTTTTGGGGGGTTTTATATAATTTAAACCCCCCTCTAATTTTGAAGTTGTGGTCAACAACGAGTTTACCGTAACAAAGGGGAATATTGTAAAATGGCTTTGAAATTGAGTCAAGCATTTTAAAAAAATAGTCTTCATCAAAAACAACCTCCATTGCAGCAGTTCTAAGCTCCCTTAGGACCTGTTCCCTAATGAAATTCGGGTCTAAGTTAAAATCCGTGGGTAACCACTTTCGATAGGCCAAGGTTATTGTAACCGGATCATTATGTCTATATTTTAAAAAGGTTCTCTGAACTTCCGCATAAAATATTGATGCAATTAGCTTTGGGGTTGCTTCTCTTACAACCCTATAAGCTCTACTTGCTGTTTTATAATCCAGTCTATATTTTCTATTAAATACAAAGGTTATTAATACTGTGTAAATATTATCATCTAAATCTTTTAAAAATCTATTTATTTCACCTAAAAATTGTGAGAATGTATTAAAATTTATTATTTCAAAAAAGTTATTATAATTTAAAAAATCACCTCTACGGCGCCCCCGGGTTCTATAGACGGTTTCTTAAAAGGTTTTTCTTTTTATCTCCCTATAAATTTAAATTATTGTAAAAACCGCCGAAGGCGCCTCCGGCGGAATCCTACGGATTCCGGTTGGGTCCCCTCTTACGAATTCGTGTCCCAGAGGGGCCCCCCCCTTTGTATACCCTAAATATAGTTGCTACTTAAGTATACCTTAGGACCCTTCTCTCGCCAGGGATATAAGAAATGACTATATATAGTTATATAACAGTAACAATAAAATTATTAATAATATTTGTGCCATTATTATTATCAGTAGCTTATTTAACATTGGCTGAAAGAAAAGTTTTGGGATTAATGCAAAATAGAAAAGGACCAGCAATAGTAGGACCTTGAGGTCTAGTACAACCAATAGCAGATGGAGTAAAACTATTAACAAAAGAGTTGGTAATACCTAGTCAGGCAAATAAATTTTTATACTATATAGCTCCTATAATTTCTTTTACCTTAGCAATTTTAGCTTGAGCAATAGTTACTATGGATCAAGGTGTATTTTTAAGTGATCTAGATGTAGGAGTATTATATTTTTTAGCAATATCATCATTAAGTGTATATGCAATCTTATTATCAGGTTGAGCAAGTAATTCAAGATATCCTTTTTTAGGAGCAATAAGATGTGCGGCACAAATGATAAGTTATGAAGTAGCAATAGGATTAATAATAATATCCGTAATTCTTTGTGTAGGATCCTTAAATATCTCTGAAATAGTTATTAGTCAAAGATCTGTTTGACTAATAATACCTTTATTTCCAGCAGCTATTATGTTTATGGTAGCAAGTTTAGCAGAAACAGCAAGAGCCCCTTTTGATTTAACTGAAGGAGAATCAGAACTAGTTTCAGGATTTAATGTAGAATACTCATCATTATCTTTTGCATTATTTTTTTTAGCAGAATATTCAAATATAATATTAATGAGTTGTATGATGACTATTTTTTTTCTTGGGGGCTGACTGTCCCCATTGGACTCAATCCAATGGCCTGAAGTTTTTAAAATTTTTGGACAGGGGGATCCTTTGGATCCTGTTTGACTCTCTTTTTGATTTTTTACAAAATCTTCAATTTTTATACTTTTTTTTATATGATCAAGAGCATCATTTCCAAGAATAAGATATGATCAATTAATGAAATTATTATGAAAAACATATTTACCATTAAGTTTAGGACTAGTAATATTAACAGCTGGTATTTTAATTGGATTCAATGGAGTGCCCCCTCCTTTTTAATCGCTTTTTTCCTTTCCTATCTTACTAAAATATAATCAGATGAACAGGAATTGAACCTGTGCCACTTACACCCAAAGCAAGTAATCTACCTCTAATCTATCACCTGTCAAAATACCCAAAAAAGATGCGAATCCGGAGGATCCGGGGGGGACCCCTAAGGGTCCTCCCCTCCCCTTCGCCGAACGGAGTCCGAAAGGTTACACCCCCAGGTAGATTAGAACTACCGAAAAAGGTCCCAGGTAGATTTGAACTACCGAAAAAGGTTTTGCAGACCTTTGTTTTACCATCTGAACTACAGGACCCTTTTTTTCCTTCTAGACTCCCAAAATAATTAGTCAAGAACACTTTCCAGTACTCTTGCTTTGTTACGACTTACTCAACCTAATTTCGAAAGTCTCAAAATCGGCCCAGGGGGTATTAAGGACCCCCTTTATTGAGGCTCAAAAAGCTTTTCGGAAAAGCGGAGATAAAATTCCAAACAGGGTTGGAGGGATCCAAAGGATCCCTTGATATATACCGAGAAGCTCTTAGATTTCTTCAACATTAAAAACTCGGCCGAGTTGACGGGCGATTTGTACGAACACTAGAGCCATATTCACCGTAACGCTCTACTTTACGATTACTATTAAATCCAACTTCAAAAGAACTTTTCAGGTCTTTCTCCGAGCTTTTTTATTAAAAACAAATTGAAAACGAAGAGAATATTCCTTTTTGTAAAAAAGATTGTAGCGCATAAGGGGGGGCGCCGTTGGCGCCCGGGTGCCCAGAACATTAGGACCATGAGGACCTGACGTCATCCCAAAAAAATAGATAAAAAAAGGGGGGGAACCGAAGGGAGGGATCCAAAGGATCCCGGCGCCTAAGGCGCCCCCCCAAAAATTAGGGGACACTCTTTTGAGCACCCTTTTTATCTAAAAAAGGGGTTAAGTTCGTTAAAATAGTTTCACAACACAAACTGACGACGGCCGTGCGATACCTGTAAAAGGAATGCGTTTACACATGCAGAAAGGGGGTAACCGTTGGGACCCAAAGGGTCCCGCAAAATTTTCTTAAATTGTTCCCTCTCGTCTATTCCTTTTATTCAAGTTCTGGTAAGGTTATTCGCGGATCATCGCATTAAACTACACGCTCCTCTAATTGGATTAGTGAACCGCCAAATTTTTTGAATTTCAACCTTGCGGTCGTACTATTCAGGCGGAATCTTTTCGAGTTATCAAGGCGACATAAAAAATTTGCCGCGTTAGATCAGCTTTTACAACAATAGACTACCAGGGTATCTAATCCTGTTTGCTCCCTATGTTTTCGTGAAAAAAGCGACAGAACTTTTTGGTAATTAACCTTCGTCTCCGGTGTTCCTTTTTAGATCGAATTATTTCACCAATACCTAAAAGTTCCAATTACCTTTTTTTTCTCTAAAGCGGGATTTTTTCTTTTAAAACCACGTCTTCTTTTTCATTCACCCTCTTCACACTTTACGCCTGTTTTTTGGCTAAAACTTAGTCCAGACGTCTAACCGCGTCTGCTGGCACGTCTTTTTGACGGACTTGGGGGAATCCAACGAATTCCCCGGGAAAAGGGGCCCGGAAGGGGGAAAAAAAGGAGGATTCCCGGGGTGCCAAAGGCCCCCCGCCCTTTTGGGGGCTCTCCCCCCCCTTTTCGGATCTGCACAAATCACAAAAAGCGACATCTCTGGGTCCAACTTTCGTTGATTGCCCAAAATTCTCTACTGCTGGCATGTATCAACATGGTTATCCTTGTTTCAGTATAACTGTGACCTCTCAGCTACGCATCATTGACAGAGGAAAAAGCCGGGAATCCTTAGGACTCCCTCCCCCTCGTCTAATACGAATTCCGATCTCTCCAAAAGCAAACGAACACCTGAGATGGGTTCCCTCAATTTCAGGGAAGAGGAAAAAGGCTTTAAAACCTCCTTTTGGCTCCCCCTGGGGTTTTTGCCCTTACTTTTGGGCAAAATCGGTACATTACTCACCTGTTTGCCACGGGGTTTTGTAACAATTTTTATTCCCCGTTTGACTAGCATGTATTAAAAGTGCCACTAGCTTTAAACCTTCCTCAAAATCAAAGGACTTTCAAAGGGGCGGGTAGGGGAATTCTACAGATTCCCCCCCTCCCGTATTTAAGGACAATTAACAATTTTTGAAATGGTTATTCACTAGGGGGCGCCGTTGGCGCCGCTATCCATCCTTTTGGGGATCAAAAGATCCCGCCAAATCGGGGTGATCTACCCCAATTGTTTTTAAACAAATGGGACCCATAGGGTCCCGGGGGAGAGAGGGGGGGCCCGGATCCGTAGGATCCGCGCCCCCGAAGTGTTCCCCCCACAACTAACAAATTGTCAGACCAAAGATTTCTTGCTTGAGTTGCATTCAGCAATTATTCTTTATATCGTAGCTACTCAACAACGGGAACCAAAAGATCCCCCTAAAGACCTTCAAAGATCTTGTATTCGGATTGAAACACCAGAGGATATAAACCCTTCGATCCTTTCGTACTAGAAGGTAAACTGGTCTTTGTTTATTTTTGAATTCTAGATAGAAACCGACCTGGCTCACGCCGATCTGAACTCAAATCATGTATGATTTTAATGGACGAACAGTCCAACCCTTGGAAACTTCTGCACCTCCAGGATATCACAATTCAACATCGAGGTCGCAAACATCGTCAGCGATAGGTACTCTAAAACGATATTACGCTGTTATCCCCATGGTAACTTTTCTTCGTTGATCGTTGTCAATCCCACAATATAACAACGGATCACTATGACCCGCCAAAAGAAGGGGGGGAAGGAATCTGTAGGATTCCCCCCCCGGTCTATCCTTTGACGTCTGTTCGGGTTGTTGCCCTCTCAGTCAAATTAATCTCCTTTTTTTGGGACATTGCCCCCGAGAAAAAGATCCTTCGGATCCTTCTCCTGATTAATCTTATGTGCGCCTTCGATACTTTTTCGAAGGCGGTCGCCCCAACCAAACTATCTTACTTGTACGGTGTTAGACAGTAATCTTAATAAAAAGAGTGGTTTTTCATATAAATCGGGACGGGGCGTGGCGGACCCTTCGGATCCCGGGGGGGGGACCCTAAGGGTCCTCCCCCCCCCCGTTCTTTTAAATCCCTTGTTTTTCTTTTGCCACATAGTCTCCACAATTTTATTATGAAGCTAGGGACAGGGGGCAAAACGGATCCGGGGTATTCCCTAGACCCGTAGGGTCCCCCTCCCCTTTGCTCTGGCAATACAAGTTAATAGTAAAGCTCAATGGGGTCTTCTCGTCTTAGAATTCATAGGCGGCGTCTTCGCCGCCATCTCAATTTCACTAGGTTTATTATTGAGACAGTGGAGCCCTCGTTTAGCCATTCATACAGGCCAGCAATTAACTGGCTAGTGATTTCGCTACATTATCACGGTCAGAGTTACCGCGGCCATTCAATTGTCCTTATAGAAAGCTAAGCACGGGGGGGGAGCCCTACGGGCTCGGCCCCCCCCCTCCTTTCCTTTCAGATACAATCATTGGGCAGGCATCATTTTCAATACGAAGCTTTTGCGTTAATAGCTGAAAACTATGTTTTTGGTAAACAGGCGAGGCTCCCTTTTATCTTAGATAAACTCTTGAGGAAGTTTCCTTCTCATAAAGGGTTTTTCACGTTTCTCGTAATCTTACACGTGTAACTTGCCGAGTTCCTTAATAATAATTCTCCTTTTTTTTTTGCCCACTTTTGTTAGATTTTAGTACAGTCAAAAATATTCTAATTATTTCCTGGGCTATTAATCAGTATTTTAGATTTAAACCCCTTCGCTAACAAAAAAGAGCGGGGGGGAGAGCCCAAAGGGCTCTCCCCTCCCCCCCCCCTTTTATTTAGTTATTAGGGACTGGTTCACCCGGGGCCTCTTTTTTGCCCCTTGGAAACCTTAGGCCCGGATCCTGAGGATCCCTTGTTACTCATGTTCGCATTATCACTATAGATTTTTCTTTTCGAATTTTTTTTTACTATACGTTCTGCTACCAATTCAAAAGCCAAAAAACGGAAACCAAGAGTTCGTAAGGACCTTTGGTCCCCGTCTCGGGTTTTTCTTTTCATAGTTTCGGAAGGGGCCGGCAGGGATCCCTTAGGGCGCGCGGGGCGCCAAAGGCGCCGCCGGGGCGCGGGGAATCCTACGGATTCCCCGCTCGGCCCCCCTTTTTAAAACGAATGTCACAAACATTGGTTTCTTCTTTTTTTAAGCCACCAAAATTTTAAAAAAAAAATAATTTATCGAGTGAACTGTTACGAACTCTTTATTAAATAGCTGGTGCAAGGCCTATTAACTCGTTGTCTTTATTATTTTTCTTCTTTTACACTTAATGACGGAGGGGGTAATAAAACGGGCTTAATGGCGGAAGGGAGCGGCGCCAAAGGCGCCCTCGTAGGATTTCCCCCTCTCTTATCCCGGAAAGGAAAAGACGAAGGGGGCGCTCAGCGCGGGGCGCCCCTCTGGGGCGCGAGTTTTTTGAATCCCTTCTATAATATCCCGGCTTCATGAGACATTAATAATAAAGGTTGTGGACAAATAATAATAAAAATAATAAAATATATATATATACTTATTAATATCGATTTTCCTCCTCCAAAGGCCTCCCCTGCTGCTGTTTTTCCTCCCCCGTATAATATTGATTCTCATGTTAAAATAAAAGAAAGAGGAGTTTGGATGGCAATTAATGGTCTTGAAAAATTGAAATAGATTGTAGCCACTATTCTTATATAATAAAATGCCGAAATACATGTACATATTATTGCAAAAAAGGCAACTAAATAATAAATAGGTAGTGAAGAAGAAAAAGCGATTTTAATAGATCCAACTAATATAAATCATTTTCCCAAAAACCCTAATAATGGGGGTATACCTGCTAATGATAAAAAAATTATGGCCAAGGAAAAGGCCGAATATGGTTTTCCCCTTGATAATATCGTTAAATCTACTAGTCTTCTAACTAAATTATAATTCCGAAGGGACCCCCTTTTTTGGGTCGAAGTGGGGGTTATCTGACCCCCTTCTTCTAGTATACAAATCATTGTAAAAGAAGCTAAAGTGGTTATTAAATAAATAAGGATATATGTTCAACTAGCCTGCAAACCTTCATATGTTCCAGTTGACACTCCCAATAACACAAAACCAATGTGACCTATTCCACTATAAGCAAGAAGTCTTTTAACTCTGGTTTGATTTAAAGCACCAAAAGCTCCTACAATTAGAGAGATTATTGCCACTGATAAAAGCAATTTTGAAGTTATTATAAGGTTTGTCAGTAACACAAATGCTACATACTTTGGAATAATGGCAATTAATGCTGTTGTTGGAGTGGGAGCCCCTTCATAAACATCAGGAGTTCACATATGAAAAGGAGCTGCCGCTAATTTAAATAAGATTGCAACAGTTATAAATAAATATCCTAATGATCCTTGTCTTAGTTCTATATTTGTTGTCTCCAATAATGGGGTTGCAGATAATATTGTTCCCAGGGATCCTTCGGATCCCGTCAATCCAAAATATAAAGCACATCCAAATAAATAAAACCCAGAAGACATAGCCCCCAATATTCAATATTTTAACCCACCTTCTGGGGGCACAGATCCGGGGGAGGGGAAGTGCGAGCCCTTTTGGCTCCCCCCCCCCGCTAAAATAAACAATGCTAATGTTTGAAACTCCAAAGCTAAATAAATCGTAAGCCAGTTTGCAGATTCAATTAATAATATTCCCCCTAATCCGACTATTAAAACCAAGGCTAATCCGGACCCCTTTTCGTTTGTTAAGAAAAGTAATCCCATTAAACTTAACAAGATAACACACTCACTTACTCAATATGTATTTTCTTTTATCATACCAAAGGATAGTTCGGATAGATTATCTCCTTTTAGTCCTAAAATTTCCGCACCGTTGGCTCCCATTGCGGGGGCGCCGAAAGCGCCCCCCAAATAATTAGAAAGAATATCAGAAAGATTCGCCCCAAAAAAGCGGGGGTCTAGTCCGTAGGGCTCCCCCCTCCCTAATGTCGTATCCATAAGGATCCATGGAAGTTGCGTCAGAGGGCCGCTGTAGGCTCCCCCCTCGCTGTTTTCTATAGCGGGATCCAGAGGGGCTCCCCGGCTCTCCCAAAGATCCTTTAGGGGAGAGGGAGAACCCAGAGGGCTCTCCCCGGCGTACCCAAAGGATCCCTGTATTGTAATAAAAAAGGCGATCAAAGTTGCAAAAAAAGCTATATATATATGAGATGTCTTTGACACTGGTCTTAAAAGAATAATAAATATTGCTAGAGTGATCACCAATATCGGTCCAAACTGGGTGATCATTGATATTATTGGATCTAAAAGATCTCGAGGATTATTCATTTTCTCGGCCGCCGCAGGCGCGTAGCGCGGGGCCACGGGAATCCATAAGATTCGCGGAGAGTCCGTAGGACTCCCCCCCCCCCGGCCTTGGGGCGGCGCCTTAGGATCCTCCGGATCCTAGGGATCCTCCGGATCCGAGGGCCAAAAATATAATTGTAAAACTTAATAAAATTAAAGCATATCTTGATATAACCCCTGACTGTAAGTTACTAATAAATTTTGTTCCCCTCAGTGCTATTGTACTTATCCCTTGAGGTCCAAAAAGTTCAAGTCAACCCCTATCAAGAGTTTTATAAATACCTCAATGACCAAAACTAAAAAGTGGTATTGCTACCTGTTTGTTTATCAAATGATCTCCTTGTCATGCCCCTCCTAAAAAAGAATATATTGAAATTAAAAAAGAGGCACTTATAGGAAAAGGAGCCCAGAGAACTTCTCCTTCTCGAGTACCTTTTTGGGCCCATAAACATAAACCCATTCCAAATAACCCCATTAAAGTTGGCATTATTTTTATTAACGGTGGTACTATTGGATGTTCTATATCTCCTATTAAAATATCTTGAATAAGATATCCTACAAATATAGCTCCTAAACATAATAAACTTAACACTATTAATACTCTTTTATCCACAATATTTATATGAGAACTAATAAGAGATTCTTTGGGAGAATTAGGAGAAATAATAAAAGTTATGTAAACTAATCTTATTGAATAAAAAGCTGTTAATAGAGCAGCGACAGTTCCTAATCAAAAAGCAAAAGCAGTTCCTCTCGAAGTTATTCCGTCTTTCTTTATTTCTATATCTCCTTGTATTTTAAGTAGAGAGGAACCAAAAGGGTCACCTGAGTTTCGACCAGAATATGTTAATTCTAATATTAAATCTTTTGAATAAAATCCTGTTAAATATGGTAAACCCATTATAGAAAAAGATCCTATTAACATCATTGTATATGTAAATGGTATTGTATTTATTAAACCTCCCATTTTTCTCATATCTTGTTCATCAACAGTCAAACAATGAATGACGGAACCTGCGCTTAAAAATAATAATGCTTTAAAAAATGCATGATTAACAAGATGAAATAAACTCACATTATGTGATCCTTCTATTCCTATTATTAAAACCATATAGCCTAATTGACTACATGTAGAATAAGCAATTACTTTTTTTAAATCATTTTGAACTAATCCAACAGTGGCGGCAAAAAAGGCAGTTAAAGCGCCAAAAATGGTAATAATTAAAAGAGTTAAAGGAGCCTTTTCGAATAAAGGAAAAGATCTTATCATTAAAAACACTCCAGCAGTTCATTTATGTTGAGATGTTAAGCGATAGGAGCCCTTCGGGCTCTCCCCCTCGGCCTTTTGCCAATACTTAGCGTAGCCCAAATAACATCTATATCCAGAGATTTCGCCCTGGTTCGGACTGTTTCTTTAACTTTGGTGGCGGATCCGTAGGATCCCGGGGGCCGAGGATCCGTAGGATCCTCGGCCCCCGAATAATGGCATGACACCCAATTTTTAAAGTTGTTTCACATACAGTCTCTGAGGTTCCACTTGATGCCGGAGCCCTGCGGGCTCCGCCCAAAGTCATTTGTGGTTACCTGCTGATAAATCCAGGGAAAAAAAGGAAGGCGGGGGAATCCGTAGGATTCGCGAAAAGGAGCCCAGAGGGCTCCGCCCTAAGGGGGCCGGCGCCCCGGCCCCCCTCTCCCCCTCTGCTGATTATTCCTCGCCTCTTTTTGACCCCATATGTTTTAGATTTTGCCAGCATATAGTGAAATAAAAATGGGGAAACTTACGATATTCCCCCCGGCAATTAGGCCCAACAAAGGGCCCCAGGGGGCCCTACAAAATGTTTTGTTGGGGCCCCTTTGTAGGGCCTATTTTGTTGAGGCCCTTTTTACCATAGTAGCTGCATGAATTAAAGCAGATACTGGGGTAGGACCTTCCATAGCATCTGGTAATCATGTATGTAAACCTAATTGAGCAGATTTACCAATACAACCAATTAGAAAAAGGATTCCGATTATTGCAAAAGGGGCGAGGGGGGATTCATAGGGCCCCCCCTCGCCGTAATATCCTCTATCCATTATTCCTGATCCAAAGGACCCCCCATTGAATGTTAAAAAATCTAACGATCCTATCGTTTTGTACGTTAGTACCATTCCTAATATTACTCCTACATCTCCTATTCTATTAACTATAATAGCTTTTATGGCAGCTTTGTTAGCCTGAATTCTTGTAGTTCAAAAGGCTACTAATAAATAAGAACAAATTCCTACTCCTTCTCAACCAATAAATAATTGTAGATAATTATCGCTAGTAACTAAAATCATCATTAAAAATGTAAATAAAGATAAATAACATAAAAATCTGGTTTTATGTGGATCCTCTGACATATAACTTGTAGAATAAATATGAACTAATGTAGAAATACTAGAAATAACAAGTAACATAGTAACACTTAAAGTATCATATAAAAGACCTATATGAGTTATAAAAATTTCACTTTCAATCCATTTATATAATTCTATATGGACAACGGCATCATTTATTAACACTTCATAAGCCAAAAAAAGTGCAATTAGTGTGCTACTTCCCATACATATTGTACTTAAAATAGCGCCTCCGGCGCCACCCACTAATCTACCAAAAAAACCAAGCAAAAAAGCATTAATGAAAGGCAAAAGTAAAACTAATAAATACATCTTTCCTTATATCCGAACCTTGTATAAGACAAAAAAAGGATCTATGAAAAAAAATTGACACGGATCCATAGGATCCGCCCCCGGGACCTTATGGGGCGTGGGAGCCCCCTTATAGGGGACTCCGGGTACCCTCCCGTATATATAAAAGGGGAGGGGGACCCATAGAGGGGTTCTTCTTCTTTAATAGAACGGGGACCCCGGGGGGGGGGGGCGCCCCTCCGGGGCGCGCCCGAAGGGCGCCGGGATCAGAAGGATCCCGGCGTCCTTTAGACTTCGTCTTCCGAGCCTGGCTTAAATAGCTCAAATGGTAGAGCACTAAACTGAAGCTTTAGTGGAGAAGGTTCAATTCCTTCTTTAGGCAAATTGGCCTAAAAAAGGCCGGAGAAAGTTTCGAGTCGAAAGGTTACGGATTACCCTACCCTCCGGGAACCATAGGGTTCCCATTGGTGAAAGTAGTTTAATGGCAGAACTACAGTCTGTGGCTTTGTTCGTGGGAGTTCGATTCTCTCCTTTCACTAAACTAAAATATAAAGGGATCCAAAAAAGGCTAGGATCCCCATCAATATACAAACACATAAAGAAAGAGTCAAACAACATCAACAAAATGTCAATACCAAATAGCCGCTTCTAATCCAAGATGATGACTATTAGTAAATTGGTTAGCTAACAGGCGAAAAAAACAAACAATTAAAAAGGTAGTTCCAACTAATACATGTAGACCATGAGTACCCGTTAACATAAAAAATGTAGAACCATAAACAGAATCTGATATTGCAAATGAAGCTTCTTTATATTCAAATGCTTGCAACCCTGTAAATATTATACCCAATAATATTGTCATTAAAAGTCCTATTACTGCATTAGTTCTTAGATTAGTTCAAGAATTTGAAAAATTCTTCTGTGGCATTTTTGGTGTTCCGTCGGATGGATTGGCCCCTTCGATAGTTTTTGGTCCCCCTATAATTGCATGATGTGCTCAAGTTACTGTAGCACCGGAACTTAATAAAATGGTTGTATTTAAAAGAGGTACTGCAAAAGGATCTAAGGCCTCTATTCCCTTAGGTGGTCAAAGACCACCTAACTCAACACTTGGAGCTAAACTACTGTGAAAAAAAGCTCAGAAGAAAGCAAAAAATAAACAAACTTCCGAAAGAATAAATAAAAGCATACCCAACTTTAGCCCTCTTACTACTATTTGTGTATGATGTCCTTGATGAGTTCCTTCTCTTATAACATCTCTTCATCAGGCAGACGCAGTTATTATAATCAAAAATAGTCCTGTTAATGCTAATCTATAATCACTATAATGAAATAAAATAACTGCACCTGATGTAAACAAAAAGGCACCGGAAGCACCTACAAAAGGTCAAGGGCTAGGGTCAACTAAATGATAAGGATGATAAACTAAAGACATAATTTTTTTGGGACTCGAACCCGGGGTCTCCGTTCCTTTTTAGTCCTTTTTTAAAGGGCCGCCCTTCCTCCAAGAACTAATTGAGGAGACGGAATCCAACGGGGGGAGGGAGGGATCCCTTAGAGCTCTAACGGGCTCCCTTTTATCGACCCAAAAAAGGGGGGCGCCGAAGACGCCCCGAATCCTACAGATCTTAAGAACTCTTTGGGGAGCCCTATTTCTCATTATCGCGTGACCCAGAAGACGCTAGCCCCCGCGCCTTTATCATTTTAGCGCGCAAAAACGAGATAAAGAATTTGCATAGGAATGAAGCTTTTTAGGCTTTGAGTTAAGAACCAGTCCAAATTGAGAGATCCTCTCAACGAGTCTCAAGTAGGGTGTTATTAGCCCCTTTAGGGACCAAAAATATTGCTATGCTATGTTAGCCATAGGTATATTAGGATTTATTGTTTGAGCTTTGATGGGCAAAAAGGCTTGTAAAAGCCTTTTTCTATATGACTATATGCTGGAACACCCATAAAAGAGAGCCCTTATGAGCTTTTTCCCTCTTTTTCATTGATTTTGAAAACGGAAGGCGGTAGAGGAAGGCCCTTTTGGGGATCAAAAGATCCCGTTGGGTCCCGCGCGCCTTTTGGGTACCTCAAAAAAACATTAATGAAGGGTCAATCAGCAGCCGAGATCCTGAGGATCCCGCGCCCAGAGACTATACGTCATGGCCTTCGGAGGGGATAAGCGTCATAGGCGGCCGGGGGGAACTCCCCTCGGGGCCGGGGCGCCCCCCCTAAAAGGAAAAGATATAGTCCGAAGGGGGGTCCTACGGACCCCCCTCCATATTGGCAAAAAGATGCCGTCGTCGGTCGTGAGATCAACGACCACTACTTCGCCGTATGCGTGGAAACCCCCAATTGTTAGGAAATGACAGCGATATAAAAACAAATCGCTAACAAGATCATAACGGGAGGAGTCTAAAAGACTCCGGAGCCCCCATTGGGAAAATACGCAGGAGGGAAAACCAGGTTCCGTACCATATCCTTCTTCAGAGACTAGATGCGAAGCCCTAATTAAAATCTACTAAATTAGGTGAAGATATAGACCAGGGGGGAGAAAAAGCCTTTGACACGATCCTTAGGATCCGGGACCCCCCCTTTTTTTTGATCACATGTATGTTGTAGGAATGGACGTTGATACAAGAGCTTACTTTACAGCAGCAACAATGATTATTGCGGTTCCAACTGGAATTAAAATATTTGTGCGCCAACCAATCGTACGTATGAATGGTCAATTGATGATTTCGAACTGCCACAATGTTCGAACGTTTTCCGAGCTAGGGAGTTCCGAAAGGAAGTTGAAAAACATAGCATCTCGGAAAAAAGCATGAATGGAACGAAACGTCGAAGTGAAAGGATTGCAAAACGTGCTTTCTATGGTAAGAGCTAATCTGTGATCTTCCTTACTTTATGGGAAAAGCCTTGGACGAAATGGGGCTTTTATGTTGCCAATGACTATCTGAATATTAGTTTTTGGAGTGGTTCAACATAAGACGGGGGGGGGGGAAGCCCTCTGGGCTCCCCTCCCCCCCCAAGCAGAGCGACGACCTAAGGATGGCTATAAGCATACGTATGGTAGTTTGGGATTGTCTAAAGAGATAAATCTCTATGACAACAGAGTTAGGATAGTACGAAAGAGGGGCGCCTTCGGCGCCCCGGGTTTTTTTTCGAAAGACTGACAGCCAAGTTTTTTCCCAACAAAATGGCCCTACAAAATTTGTTGGGGCCCAGGATCCAACGGATCCGTTGTCTCTTTTTTTCGATATTACGTGGCGGAGCCTAACTCAATAAAAAATCAGGCCAAAAGGGGGGCCCCGGCGCCTTTGGCGCCCTGGCCCCGAAAGGCGGCGCCTTTGGCGCCCGGGCCCGGTAGAGAAAAAGTAATAAAGAAGATAAGAGATCTCACTAAAAGAGTTTTGAAAGATCCCGGTCGAGTAATCGACCGAAAACTGTACAATTTAGTTTGTAATCCTTTTATGTTGGAGTTCGCATATAACAATATAAAAAAAAAAGGGGGTAAAATAGACCTTAAAAAGGGGGGGGGGAACCCAGTGGGCTCCCCTTCAGGTTCCCTTTTGACAACTAAAGGGATTGTACCTAAAACTCTCGATGAAATATCATGGAACATTTTGCTAGCATTGGCAAAAGAACTTAAAGAGGAAAAATTCCAATTTAAACCAAAAAAAGGGTCAAAAATAATCGGCTCCCAACGGGTGTCCTCAATACCATTTACGATTGCACCTTCGGACCCTCTGGGTCCTAAAATCGTTTTAGAAGTCATGAGAATGTTACTCAATATAATTTTTGAACCTTCTTTTTTGGACTGTTCACACGGGTATAGATCTGGTAGAGGTTTACATTCCGTTTTTAACTATTTAAAAACGGGTGCCCTTTGTACTCCGGGTGTTAGGATTATTGAAGGAAACAAATGTTTTTTTAAAATAGATCATTCTATTTTGATGAACATTATTGAAAAAAAAATACTAGATAGGCAATTTACCAAATTGTTATGAAAAAGCCTTGGAGCTGGTTATATAGAGGGGGAAGGGGGAATCCGTAGGTTTCCCCCGAATTTGGCGGCGCCTTTGGCGCCCGGTTCCATTATAAGTCCAATCTTATATAATATATATCTTCACAAGTTAGATGAATATATATTAAAACTTATGGTGTCTTTCGATATTGGTAAAGGGGCCAAAAGTAGAGATCCTTTTGATCCCGCTTACGCCCCTCGTTTTTTATATAGCGGGGGGGGGAGCCCAGAGGGCTCCCCTCCCCCAAAAAAGAAGAAAGGATTAGTCCCCGGGGGGGGAGAGCCCATAGGGCTCTCTCCGGGACCCAAAGGGTCCGCGTCCCTTGGGGCGCTTTCGGCGCCCGGATCCGTAGGATCCGCCCTTTGTTGGGCCGATTTTCCCTATAAAAGAATTTCTTATTTTCGGCTTTTCAATTATTGAATCATTGCCTTCAAAGGTAGTTATTCAGAAACAGTTGAGATTCATTCAAAAGTATTAGGTTTTTGCAGAGATGTTTTAAAACTAAAAGGGGGGAACATTAGATGTCCGTCCGTAGTAAATGACCTCGATGTTAAAGACGCCCCTTTTGTTGGGCCAATAAAAAACCTTCAAAAGGACAAAATAGTTATTTTTGGAATAAATGTGTTCAGATCTAAACATGTAAAATTCTCAAGGAAAGGGGAGCCCTGTGGGCTCCGCGATTTTTCTATAAATCTATCTAGCATAAAAAAAAAACTTAGAGAGATTAATATCTTAAAAGGTGAAAAACCCATTCCTAGATTAGCTTGAAGCCCTTTGGGCTCCGAGCAAATACTTTTGCTGTTTAATTCAGTGTTGAAAGAATACTTTGGCCATTTTGACCTTGTTCGGGGCCGCGGCGCCAAAGGCTCCGGGGCCCCCCAAAAGGCGGATCCTATGGATCCGGGGCGCCTTCGGCGCCCCCATTTTGCTAGGTTTAAATTTTGGTTAAAATGGGTGATAACTACTTCAGCAGAAAGGACTCTAGCAAGAAAGTATAACACTTCTACAAACAAAATAGGGGGGCGCCCCCGGGGGAAGCGATAAGAGCCCTAAGGGCCCTTTTTTTCGGTCTTTTGTGAGATATAACCTAGGGGGAAAGCCGTATGATGGGAAACTATCACGTACGGTTTGGGAAAGGGCGCCGGGGATCCAAAGGGTCCCCCCCGTCTAGTTCATAGTTGATTAGCTACTATTAGTGGTAGTGGACGCAATTTAATTTTTACCACTCCGATGGTGTGGGCTTTAGGTTTTATTTTCTTATTTACTATTGGTGGTTTAACTGGTATCGTTCTTTCCAATAGTTCTCTTGATATATTATTACATGATACTTATTATGTAGTTGCTTTTTGGGCCGTTTTATCCGTAAGGTTCTTTCTGTAATGTACTATATGCTGGAAATACTCTTTTCAATTAGTACTTTTTTAATACGGGGGGGATCCTTAGGAGCGGGGATTCGTAAGATCCGGACCGGGGGCGCCGAAGGCGCCCCTCCCCCCCCCTTATAAAAGTCATAATCGGCCCAACAAAAAGGGCGCCTTCGGCGCCGGGGCCCATTGATCTTAGTAAATCAGCAGGAAACTTCCTATTTGTTGGTTCCTCAGAGACTATACGTACATTTCGAAATTTAGGGGATCCAAAAGATCCCTCTATTGGACATAATTCGGTGTTTTAATAAAAGGAAAAGCCCAGCTTTTTCGAGATAACTATATGACTGTCGGGGAATCCTACGGATTCCCCCTTTTTAATTATAACACAGAATAGTTTTCTTACAAATAATAAAAAGCTTGGTTTCTTTTTCAAAATTTAATGGGCCTCCGCCCTAAGGGGGCTAAAAAGGATATTGAATGACTAATTGGGATTTTAGATGGTGATAGCTATATATTAAATACAAATAGAAAAAATAAAAAAGTTGTAAACTCTATTGACATAAAAATGAGTAATAGGGATTTAAATGTTTTAAATCGTGTGGGGGAATCCTACGGATTCCCCGGGGGGCGCCGAAGGCGCCCCCGCAATGTGGTAGAATAGTAAAAAGTAACCCCCCAACAACATCTTCTTGGGGGCGCCGAAGGCGCCCCGGATCCGTAGGATCCTCGGCCCCCGTGTTACAATGGGGGCTCCTAAGGCGCCGCGGAATCAAAAAATATTAAATGTGGTTAATGGACATATGTGTTAAAAAGTTTATAATAAAAAAATAGCTTGCGAGTCTCTTGGTATTGAATTTATTCCTGCTAATTATACTATAGAGAGGGATAGCTCTTATTTAGCGGGGTTAATTGATACAGACGGTAGCATTGTTTTCAACTTTCCTGGCAATCGTATTGAGTTGAATTTAGAGTTTAGAAATTATAAAGAAAGCAATTTATTAGATCTTTCTAAAGTTATAGAAGGAGGAAATTGTAAAAAGTTAGAACTAACAAAAGGGCCCCCAGGATCCATAGGATCCGCCTCCCCAAGATTTGGTAAAAATATTTATGTCAGTAAGATATAGCTTTAACCAGAAAGGGTCCCGAAAAATATGATGCCAATTTATAATTATGTAAAGAACAACCCTTTATATTGTAATTTTAAATTAGCTAGATGTATGAAAATAAAAGAATTTATGAATATCATTTAATATAATAAAGTTATATGAGACTTAATATAATGCTAGATGAAAAAGGAAAAAGAAAAAGACAGAATTAGTTATGGAAATCCTAATTGAAAAAAAATTCCTTTTGTTAAAACAGAGTCGGAAAGACTCTAGTAATGAACCTGTCCAGAAATTTTGAATATTATATAGTCCACTATTAAAATAAACCTTTTTGGGGCCCCGGCGCCAAAGGCGCCGCGGCCCAACAAAAGGGCCCCAACAAAGCATTTTGTTGGGCCGTTTTGTTGGGCCCCTTTTGTTGGGCCGATTGAAGGGATTCTAAGGGTCCCTCGAAAGGACCTTTTTTAATTTTCGTTTTTGGAGCTAAAAGCTTTGGCTTGTTTCCAAAATTGGCCTAAGACGGATCCTATGGATCCTGGGGGGTCTCTTTTTATTTTTGGTTTTATCTAGATAGAAAATAACATTTTCACTTTGTATTATCAATGGGAGCAGTTTTTGCAATATTTGGGGGATTTTATTTATGATTTGGGAAAATAACAGGTTATGCATATAAAGATATATATGGTTTAATACACTTTTGATTAATGTTTTTTGGGGTAAATATTACTTTTTTTCCTCAACATTTTTTAGGATTAGCAGGATTACCAAGAAGATATGCAGATTATCCAGATAATTTTGAAGATTTTAATCAAATAAGTTCATTTGGGTCAATTATATCAATTATAGCTGTAATTTGATTTGTAGTTGTAATATTTGATGCATACTACAGAGAAGAACCCTTTGACATAAATATTTTTGCAAAAGGTCCTTTAACCCCCTTTTCTTGTCAATCTACACATTTTGATACATTAGAATGAACCTTAACAACACCACCAGAACATCATACTTATAATGAATTACCATATATAGTTGGGGGTCCTAAATCCTCATAATTAAAAGGCGGAATCCATAGGATTCCCCTGCTGTCCATATAGTTTAATAGTAAAATGTCTGCCTTCCAAGTAGAAAATGGGGGTGCAATTCCCCCTATGGATAAGAGCGGGTTGTAGTTTAGTAGGCAAAACATCAAGCTCATAACTTGAAGGATAGAAGTTCAATTCTTCTCAACCCGAGGAGGTGGGAGAATATTTTAGGGAAGAGTATTGAGCAGGATTCGAACCCGCGTGGGCGCCAACGGCGCCGGCCTGCTTTCAAGGCAGACGCTTTAAACCGGACTTAGCTATCAATACCCTTTTCATCCTTAAAAAGGCCGGCGCCGAAGGCGCCCCAGGAGCTTTTTAGGCTCCTCCCCCGCCCATCATTAAAAGGAGCCCTGTTCAACTTTTGTTAGACTTTTTTTGGCCCAATAAAGGGGGCGCCTTCGGCGCCGGGGGGCCCCTTTTTATATTATGACCGGAGTACTGCGGACGCCAAAGGTTCCAATCCGGAGGATCCGGGACGCCGTTGGCGCCCCGCTCGAAGGGCTCCGGGCGCGCCCCTCTGGGGCGCCCTCCCCCTCCTAATTCCGTTTATCTATAATAGGTTTTAATCTAGATAGAAAGAGAGAGATGGGAATTGAACCCACATCCATTAGATTAAAAGTCTAATGCTCAACCAATTAAGCTACTCTCAGGGGGAAAAAGGGGGCCCGGCGGTGATCCGCCGCCCCTCTGGGGCGCCCTTAGGCTTTGGATTTATATAGGACTTTTTTCTTTTTATCGCGGGGAGCTCTTCGGGCGCACGCGCGCCCCTCTGGGGCGCCCCCCCCCCGGCTGCCGTTTAGTCTTGATTTTTTCAATGTAGGTCTATTTCTATCTAAAGAAAAAGGGCAAAGAGTTCTCTTTTGGCCCAAAATTGGCCCAACAAAAGGGCAGCGGTGCCAGAGGCGCCCGGCCCCTTTTAAAAACTCAACGGTATTTTTTGGGGGAATCCGTAGGATTCCCCGGGGGGGGTAGGTAAGCAGAGTCCTACGGACTCTCCTTCTGTGAATCCTTTTAGTTCTCGTTACCTACGTTTTGGTTAAAAAAGCTAAGAATCTTTTATTTAGCATTTTTAGGGAGAATCCGTAGGATTCCCTGATTTTTAAAAACCGAAGACGTATAGACGTCTTATCAAATCTATAAATTAAAAAAAGGGGCCCCGGCCGTTGTAAAAAAAGGGTCCCGGCCGATTACAAAGCAACGAGCGACCGGATCCTTCGGATCCCCGCCGGAGAACCAAAAGGGCGGTATAAAATACTTAAAACAATGAGGGATTGTATTCAAATAAAAAAGAAATATATAAAAAACTACTATTCCGGGATAAGGAAAATAGGGGAGGGATCCATGGAGGGCCGGGAATCCTACGGATTCCCGGCCCCCGGCAAAGAGGGGTGCTTTTTTTACCCCGGCGCCTACTGCCAACGCCCCCCTTTGCCTTTGTAGGATAACAGGTAAATTCAGCTGTTTTGTAAACAGTCAAATGTGGGTTCAAGTCCTGCCAAAGGCTAAAAAGTGTCCCCAAAATTATCAGCTAAGGATGAAAAGGGTATTGATAGCTAAGTCCGGTTTAAAGCAGCCGCTTGCTAAGCGGCGGGAGTGCAAAAAGCTCCCCCACAGGTTCAAATCCTGTTCAATACTTTTTTTTCCTTTTTCTATGTTCGAGATTGTAGTTTAATAGGAAAAACATCAAGCTGTTAACTTGAAGGATAAAAGTTCAATTCTTTTCAATCTCGTTTTATAATTTTACTAAAATATAATAAATAAAAAAGAGGGAGAACTAAGAACTCTCCCCCCGGCCTAAAACAATAGCTCCAATCATAGCAACTAATAATATAAAACTAACTAAAATAAAAGCATAATAATAATTAATATATAATACGGAACCAATGGCTTCAAGATTAGTACCTCCAGAACCGTTTAAGGTAAAAAAAGAATCATTGGGCCCCAACAAAGGATTTTGTTGGGCCAAATTGAGGGCAGCGGCGCCAGAGGCGCCCTCGGGCGTATAAATATAATTTTGTAATCCTGAGGTGCTATTTTCTAGATCTGAAACTTTAAGATTCGAGACCTGATCCCCGGGCCTAAAAAAGGCCGAGGAAAGGGAATATTGGGCCCCCCCCAAAGGTTCTTTTGTTGTACCAATATGTTCTAATTCAGAATTAAAAAAGGAATCAGGAACAGCAGAAGCTAACTCAGCAGCCAAAATTGCTCCTATTAAAATCCCAATTGCGGGGGGGGACCCAAAGGGTCCCGTGTCAGGGACCCTTTGGGTTTTCGTTATAAACGAGTACCCTTTGGTTTCCTTATCTTTTTGATCCCCACCTGGGATCATCATTATTACAAATAAAAAAATAATACAAATAGCGCCAACATATACAATTAAAAAAATTAAACCCAAAAATTCCATACCTAAAACAATAAAAAGGCCAGAACTACCAATAAATGTCAATATTAATCAAAAAACAGATGCTAGGAAATTGTATGAGTAGGTAGGAGTAACTGCCGAAGAGGCGGGGGATACTAGGGCCCCCCGGATTGTCATAATAGCAGCCGTCACCGTGACGCTTGATAATATTATAAATAAAATATCCTCTCTAAGATGCATTTCTTCCATCTCGGAAGGGGTTTTTTTTATTAAAAACCGCTGGTGCGTCTACTCCGTAAACTTCTAAAGAGATTCGAACTCTTATTGATTGGATAGAAGCCAATTGTTCTACCTTTGAACTATAGAAGCTATTGGATCAGGGGGCGCCTACTGGGGGCGCCCCAAAATAAGAATTTTTCGAATTCGAGTTTGGATCCGGGGTTAAAAAACGACCAAAAACGGGTAAGCGCCGGGGGGGGGAGCCCTTTTTGGGGGGCTGCCCCCCGTTAATCTTTTTCTATTTCCGAGATTGAGGAGATTTGAACTCCTACTGGACGACTCGACAAGCCGTAGTTCGACCAATTAAACTACAACCTCAAAAATTGGCCTAAGGCGGATCCTATGGATCCTGGGCTGTCAGAAAGACTTGAACTTTCACCGATTTTCGAAAAGATTTTAAATCTTCCGCGTCTACCTTTTTCGCCATGACAGCTAAAATAAAGGAAAAAACAGGAGATAACGGAATTGAACCGATATAGATAGTTTTGAAGACTAAGAGTTTACCTTTAACCTAATCTCCCGGAAAGCCCAAGAAAGGATCCTTCGGATCCCGCGGAAGGAGGGGAACCCGAGTCCTACGGACTCTCCCCCCGGGACCCTTTGGATCCCCCGCGTTCTATGGGTCCTAATGTAGCTCAACAGTATCTCTAAGGTATACAATAGTTAATAAAGTAAATACATAAGCTTGAATAATAGCTACAGCCATTTCTAATATTGTAACAAAAATTAATATTGCAAAGGGCACAAAAGAACCAATTAAAATACCGGCATTAATCATTTTTCATGCAAAACTTGCTATTATACTAAATAGTAGATGTCCTGAACTAATATTTGCTGCTAATCTAACTCCAAGAGAGATAGCTCTTGAAATATAGCTTAATGTTTCAATTATTGTTAATAAGGGGGCTAAAGCTAAAGGAGCTCCTTGTGGCATTAAAATACTAAAAAAATTAAAACGAAAGGTTATTAAACCTGCAAGTGTCGTTCCAATAATAATTGTTAAAGATAAACCTAATGTTATAACCATATGAACTGTAGGAGTAAACACATATGGAAAAAGTCCCAATCCATTTCCAAAAAGAATTAAAATAAATAAAGATAATACAAATGCTAAATAATTGCCAGCTTTATTTCCTAAATTATCTTTCAAAACTGTATAAAAATGTGTATAAATTAGTTCTAATCCTACTAAAATCCTATTTGGAACTAAAGTATTGTTATTGGGGGCAACACCGATGGTATAAAAAAGAAAAACAGCAAAACTCATCATAAAAAAAGTGTTAGTAAAACAAAAAAACTCACCATTAATTCAAAAAGATAAAAAATATACTCAAATTGAAAAAATAGGAATAATATTAAATTGATCAAAATAAGCTGCTACCATAGGTTTTCTTAAAATAGAGAGATCGTTTTGGCTTTTTTGACTTGTGAAAGGAATTGCACCTTTATCTTGTAGGTCGAAACTACACACTTTACTTTTAAGTTACACAAGCGGTATGGATCCCCGGCGCCGAAGGCGCCGCGGCCCAACAAAAGGGCCCCAACAAAGCATTTTGTTGGGCCGTTTTGTTGGGGCCCTTTTTTTTTGCCATTTTGTTGGGGCCCTTTTTGGGGGAATCCTTAGGATTCCCCGGGGAATCTAGTCCGTCTTCCCCGGCGCCAATGGCGTTTTTTTTTATATTAATGTCCTTAACTAATGATTAGGGTTGTTTCCCATTAGACATAGGGCCTTATCGTCCAATGTCTGACTCGACAAAAATAAGGGAGTGTCGGCACTACTTAGATAGTTTTCGCAGAAAACCAGCTATATCCAAGTGCGATTGGCATATCACCACTACCCCCAATTCATCCGAGGATTTTGCCACATCCACCGGTTAGGCCGCAGCACGGAGCCCTTTTGGACCCTTCGCCCGCGCCAGATCAGGGGTAGATCACTTGGTTTCGGGTTCATTTGACTTTTTTCACTTTCGTAACACCTCAACCTTACGATTCTAGTTTGCCAAATTAATAACTTGCGAACCACTTATGCAAAAGGTACGTAGACTCTATAGATCTACTGCTTTTTTTTTAGGATTTCCGGTTCTATTTCAACTCTCTTTCAACTTTCCTTCACAGTACTATTTCACTATCGGTATTTCCATCCTTTGGTTTATAGAGGGCGGGGCCCCGTCGTCAAAATGGCTCCTTTCCATATCTTTGGGGGACGGGTCCTCCCCCGGGTACTCCTCCCCAAATGTTCTATCTACGGGACTGTATAATACTTACCCTCTTTGTTCGATAAATTTACCCATTTTCGTTCTCACTACTTTTGGGATCTCGGTTGATTTTCTTTTTCTGGTACTAAGATGATTCAGTTCCCAGATTTTTTCTCCCCCACGCAAAAAAGGGGGGCCGGACGAGGGGGGAGGATCCGTAGGATCCGCGCCCCAGAGGGGCGCCCCTTTCCCCCTGCTTGGCAGGCCCTTTTCTTTTTGGCAGGTAAGGGTAGATAACGGGGGGGGGGGGAGTCCTTCGGACTCCCCCGCCTCCCCCGGGACCCTATGGGTCCCAACATGATTTTCAATGTAATTACTCCAATCAAATATTTTTAAGAAATCCTAGTCTTTCATCCTAAATTAATTGTTTGTCCTTA